CTTCCGTTTCAAAAAACTACCACTCTCTGGTGATGCTTTTGAAAAATGAACTCCATTGATTGATTCAGAACACCTCCTCCTTGACAGTATCTATCCGTACTTTCATTTCAAAGTTAGAAGAAAGAAGGAATAAGGAATCGCTCAATTTCTTGGATGATATAATCTATATTTTGTAGATTAGATATCGGGTAAATACTTTCTATACTAATAGAACTTGACTCTATTTATTTGATTTGCATTTTGACTCTTTTTATTTTAGTATCTCATCAAAATGCAAATTTTTGATTTTTTATAAGTTCATTCAATAAGTTCTATTTAATGAATTCCCCTCTTGTTTTTTTATTTGTCCACTACTTCTTATACTTAGTTAGACTTAAAATGTTTCGTAAAAAGTCAAAAAGGTTCTGGTAAATCTGGAAAAAAAAGACTTAGGAATATTTGAAAAAGAGGATCAAGAATCATTACTCTTCGGCACAAGAAGGGGGTGTAGAAAATTCCCTTTTTTGTGCCGAAGACTGGGAAGACGAATAATCCCTTTTACAAACTTGATGTCAATAAATCCGCAAGTCTAGAAATTCATTTCGGCCAATTGAACCTTCTCGAACTGTTTCTTTTTAAGAACCAAAAAGATTTGTGCCAAAATAACAGATGCCAAGAAGAACAAAAGGCCTTGGACACGTAATGGATCTTGAAGTACTATTTCCGCATCCCCCTGACCAAATCCGCCCACATTAGGATTACTCGTTAATGGTTGATCAAATTTCACGGATTCACCCTCTGAAACAAGAAGTTCTGGTCCTGGGGGGATAATATCAACCACTTGACGTCCATCCGGATCTGTTATGGTTATTTCATATCCCCCCTTCTTTTCTTTTCGTATGATTTTGCTTACTATACCCGCTGCTGTAGCATTATAAACTGTATTGTTACTCTTGCTCCCGTCGGGATAAATCTGACCCCTTCCCCTGTTCCCGCCTACGTATATAGGATATTTTAAGAAGTGAACATCTTTCTTAGTGGCGGGGTCGGGGGAAAGAATAGGAAAGGCAATTTCACTATATTTCTGACCGGGGACAGGGCCTATCACAAGAATATTTTTTTTATTAGGGCGATAGCTCTGAAAAGACAAATTTCCTATCTTTTCCTTCATCTCGGGAGAAATACGATCGAGGGGAGCTAATTCAAAACCTTCCGGTAAAATAAGAACAGCCCCTACATTCAAACCCCCTTTTTTACCATTAGCAAGAACTTGTTTCAGTTGCATATCATAAGGAATTCGAACAACTGCTTCAAATACAGTATCAGGAAGTACCGCTTGCGGTACCTCAATATCCACGGGCTTGTTAGCTAAATGACAATTGGCACATACAATACGCCCCGTCGCTTCTCGTGGATTTTCATAACCCTGCTGTGCAAAAATGGGATATGCATTTGAAATGGCCGTCCGAGTTATGATATATATCATGAGCGATACGGAAATAGATCGAGTAATCTGTTCCTTTATCCAAGAAAAAGTATTTCTAGTTTCCATGGTCCAATCGTTGATCCCAAAATTTCTACAATAGGTGGGGTAAGTCGCTAGTATAGTTCCCTATCCACGATTCTGTTAGTTACTGGAATAATAACAATTTTACTAGTTACTGGAATAATATAGGATGAATCCCGAAGATGGGTAAAAATAGAAAGCATAAATTTTCAACGCTTTGTTTATGTACAACTACAAAGTAGAAAACCTTCGAATTGGATTAGATTAATATGAGTGGATCTTTTATCAGTCATTCATTGAATGATAAATAACTACAAGTGACGGAGATACACGATTTAAATAACGGAAAATCCAATATTTAAAAACTGTATCAAGAATGACTGGAAAAGTGGAAACAAGACCCGATATAATTTGATCATTCTGAACAAATCCAAAATCTTTGTAGACAGAGCCAATCATTAATTCCCAACCGTGGGGTGAATGGAATCCGATACATAAATCGGTTAATAAAAGAATACAAAAAGCTTTGACTGTGTCGCTTAGGTTATATAGGAATTCCTGGGCCCAAGAGTTAAGAATAACAAGTTCTTCATTACCCAAAATAGAATAACCACTGAGAATAACAAAACAGATTATATTTATCGAGAAGTGAAAAATCGTATGGATACGATCTTCGTTGTGTATCTTGATTAATTGGATCGTTTCTTTTTGGATTCCTATAGGAAGCTTGTGTAGACGTGTCTCCGAGTATTCTTCGATCATTTCGTCCAAGACGAGGAGTTCCTCTAATTCTATGAATTTTTCTAGAATCCCCCTTTCTTGAATATCATTCAAAAAAATTTCGGATTGCCCAACATTCCACCAATTAGTAACCCAAGATTCCAGACTTTTTTGAAATGAGAGAGAAAGCCACCAAGGCAAAAATACTATAGATACAAGAGGAGTGGATGCTTTCTTTTTTGCCATTTTTTCATCTGTGAATTGTTAATCAACCCACCTCATTCGTCGACTCTATGCGATCGAATCCTTCTTTCACGCATGAGTTCTATACAAGGTATGGAACCTATGAATCTATTTTATTTGTGATTTTGTGGTTAGTCTTTCAATCTCGAAAGACTAGAGAAATCGACTAATAATCCATTTCGAATGAAGAAATACTAAAAAAATATTGTTTCCCGATATCTCAATTGGGCAAATTCGAAACAACTGTCTCCTTTCAATGAATGACTGAAAGAACCGCTTTAAGTAATGAATATTAATCCAATTTTGAGACGAAAGAATCCACAATATCCAATAATTAAAAAAAAAAAAAAAAAATTCACTGATTGCCCACAGACAGGAATAGTAAAATAATTGAGGGAAAGATATTGCGATACTCAAAGTAGCAAAACAAGACAGAAATTGGCTAGTTATCATTATTAAGAAATCTAATTGTTATTTTTGTGTTGGTTATTAAGGAACACAAAAGAAAGGATAAAATAAAGCGTCGATTGACAAAAATAAAGAATTTCGTTTTGTAGCTGTTCCGCCCGCTTTGGCTCGAATGACCCTTCTGATGAAACTTCACTTAGGTTATGTTATAGAGATTCTTGCATTTTTCCCTCAAAGCACCCATTTCCCATTTTTTTTTTCTAAAATGCTTCAATTGGTACACGCAAGAAATAGGCCAATTCAGCAGCTTTTTGTTCAATTTCTCGTGGAGTCAAATTCTCATCAGTACGAGTTAAGGGAATGGCCCCCTGGCCTCGGATGTCCATATAAAGGACACGACGGGCATAAATACCCTCTTTAACTTCTATTCTAATGGACTGAATATCTTTTATAAGGAATCGGAGGAATATGCGACGATTTTTTCCAGGAAATCCCCAACGAAAAATGCACACTATGCCTTCCTTTCTATCGAATCGATCATAACCGCTGCCTACATTCCAGGAAATTGTGCACCACAAATAGGAACTAATAAAGAGACCCGCGATTCCGTAGAAAGACATCACGATACCTTGTGGAAAAAAAATGATTTGCTGAGACGGAAAAAAAGATATCAAATTTCTACCAAGATAACTGGAAGTTCCAACCAATAAGAATCCTAATGAACCTAAAAAAAGGATAAAGGCCCAGCAGAAATTACTTATTTTTCGAGACTCCGTTATAAGTTCTATCCATATATGTTCTGATCGCCAACTCATACTTGATCCGATTGTATTTTATTGGAATTGAGAGAAACCCTCAAATTAATTTGACTTTCCCTTTTTTGTTTCCGAAGTAACTCTCATCAACTAGCACTAGTTTGATGTGAACCTTTAGGAGTAATTCATCAAATTATTTAGATCTAATCTAAACTAAAATAATAACATACCCTTCATATGATCCCACTATACATATACATATAGATCCGAGGACTTTTTATTTTCAGTCATCCAGCGATCCTGGTCGATTTGAAAACGGCTAGAATTCATTTACCCATATATTATTATGTTTCTGCAGGTATAAGAGTCCTTTCCTTTATGTTCGGCAGAAATCCACATGTTCTATCATATTTCGCTAAATAGATATCTGTGTTAGTTATGATGCAAGTCTAAGTTTTGAAAAAAAAAAATAGAAGAGATGGGGTCCATCGGGTCTAAACAATCTTGTTTTTTTGAACATAAAGAGATAAAGAAGCCATTGCAATTGCCGGAAATACTAGGCCTACTAAAGGCACAAAAATAGAGGGAAGGTTGAAAGTTGTCATAGAATGGGTACCTCGATTTATTGTTTGTACCTGTTATTATTATTTATAAATAAAGATATCTTATAATAATTATAATTAAGAATTTTCATTATTATTTAATTATTAATTCAATTTTTAGTATAGATCTAAGTATCTATATATCTATATCTAAGTGAGGATATAGAATAAGTGCAAGGAATGTAGAGCTAAATAAATGAACTTATTCATCTTTCTACATGAAAGATATGTATGATAATCAACTTTATTATTTTTATTGATTTCTTTTTCTTTTATTCTTTTGACTTTTTTACTAAAGAAAGAGTTTCTTCCAGATTGTCGAAAGATTCGTTAGAATCCGAACCCGGAAGTATTTTTAGCTAAACGGGATTCTCAGGAAATCGAGAAAAATACAAAACTTTATATTTTTGATATTTGAATTATATACGTAAGGTGAGAAGAAGAAATTCGTTTTGTTTGCCCAATTTCATGAAAGGAAGAATTCACTCTTTTTTTTGATAGAGACTTCTTGATTAGTAATCAGAAATATAGGTAAAAGGGGTTATCTGCATCTTTTTATTCTTTCTACAATTAGATCTTAGGTCACCAAATAAAATTCCTATTTCCTTTAATTTCGAATAAACTAACTACTCGTTTGCTACAAATAACTGAACTTAGCGCTCTCTCTATTTGGTTTTGATTGAATTTTGAGTCAAAGGAAAGAAAGCGTGGAGCTTAAATAACTCATTCAGAACACTTTTTAAAAGATTACGTGGTACGATTAGGTCGAATAATCCCTTCTGGAAT